TACAGAAGTATACACTTTAGGTCAACATATATGTATGTCTGCTCACAAAGCGAGAAGAGTAATTGATCAAATTCGTGGGCGGTCCTATGAAGAAACACTTATGATACTAGAACTTATGCCTTATCGAGCATGTTATGCCATTTTAAAATTGGTTTATTCTGCAGCAGCAAATGCTAATCACAATAAGGGTTTGAACGAAACAAGTTTAATCATTAGTAAAGCCGAAGTCAACGAGGGCACAACTGTGAAAAAATTAAAGCCCCGGGCTCGAGGCCGGGGTTATCCTATAAAAAGATCCACTTGTCATATAACTATTGTATTGAAAGATATATCTTTAGATGAAGAGGAAGAAATAGATAAAAGGAAATTCTATAAATTAGAGCTGAGGAATACTTAAAGGAAGAATATTTTATATTATAAAAAATACAAATACGCTATATTATGTTATGCTTAAAAAAAATCGAATGAATAAAAAAAAAATACAAACAGATGTCACGTTTCACGATATATATAGTAGTGGGGGATTATGGGACAAAAAATAAATCCACTTGGTTTCAGACTTGGTGCAACCCAAGGTCATCATTCTCTTTGGTTTGCACAACCAAAAAATTATTCAAAGGATCTACAAGAAGATCAAAAAATACGAGATTGTATCAAAAATTATGTGCAAAATAATATGAAAATATCCTCTAATGTAGAGGGAATTGCACGTATAGAGATTCAAAAAAGAATCGATTTGATTCAGGTCATAATCTATATGGGATTCCCCAAGTTATTAATAGAAGACAGGACTCGAAGAATCGAAGAATTACAGACGCATGTACAAAAAGAACTCAATTGTGTAAACCGAAAACTCAACATTGCTATTACAAGAATTGCAAATCCTTACGGGCACCCCAATATTCTTGCAGAATTTATAGCCGGACAATTAAAGAATAGAGTTTCATTTCGCAAAGCAATGAAAAAAGCTATTGAATTAACTGAACAGGCAGGTACAAAAGGGATTCAAGTACAAATTGCAGGGCGTATCGACGGCAAAGAAATTGCACGTGTTGAATGGATCCGAGAAGGTAGAGTTCCTCTACAAACCATTCGAGCTAAAATTGATTATTGTTCCTATGCAGTTCGAACTATCTATGGGGTATTAGGCATCAAAATTTGGATATTTGTAGACGAGGAATAATAAGAACTTACTTGACTTATATTTAGTTAGATTTAGATCTGGTGATAAAACAAAAAATGGCAAACTCTTTCATTCTTTTTCTGGTAAATAATAAAAAAAAAAAAAAGAACAATTCTATAAGGTTGAATAAAAATTCGATTAATCATTTGATATAATTGCTATGCTTAGTGTGTGACTCGTTGGTTTTTTTAGGGTTGGGATTCAAAAAAATGGACAGCCCATAGTACAAACTGATAACTATAGAACTAATAACCAACTCATCACTTCGTGTTATCTGGATAGAAAGAACCAGTCAAGATATGATATATAAGTCATATCATTGTAGCAACTGAAATCTTTTTTACATAAAAAAAAAAAAAAACAATCTGATTATGGGTTGTAAAGCAATATATTATGGGTTGTAACGCAATATAAAGTATACAGATAAATGGAAGGGTGAGAGAAAGATAGAAAAAGAATATTAATGATATATAATTCTAATATGTAAGGTCTATGAGTCATCTCATATAAAGGGAATGTAATAAAGCATCAATACTGATTGATCCATAATTAGACAAATCCGTGCATAGAACAAAAAATCAAGAGCCCCGAGCCAATAAAGACTGAGAAGGTTGACTCAAGAATAAATTTAATTGGAGGCTCCGTTGTAAAATTCAGACCTAATCATTAATCGAGAAGTGGTGGGAACGATAGAACCTGTGAATGCATAAGATTCTATTGAAAACGAATCCTAATGATTCATTGAGTAGGATGGCGAAACGAACCAGAAACCTATTCATTTATTCTGAGAGGTCATGTCATAGACTAATCTTACAACTGAATGTTGAAAGAGTAAATATTCGCCCGCGAATTTTTTTTTATTTCGAAATTTTAGTCGATTCGAAATAAAAGGAAAAACAAAATAAAGATTCATTATAGCGTTCTACCAAAACGACATTATCTATAAATAGAATACGTGTTAAATTATATATTAAAACACAAAAAATTTCTAATTTCTAATTGATTAGATCAAATTTCAAAGAATCCCACGATTCCATATATTATTAACCGTGTATTTTTTTTGTTTAATTTTTTTTAATTGTTTAATTCGCGAGGAGCTGGATGAGAAGAAACTCTCGTGTCCGGTTCTGTAGTAGAGATGGATGGAATTACTAAACAACCATCAACTATAACCCCAAAAGAACCAGATTCCGTAAACAACACAGAGGAAGAATGAAAGGAATATCTTATCGAGGTAATCGTATTTGCTTCGGTAGATATGCTCTTCAAGCGCTTGAACCCGCTTGGATCACATCTAGACAAATAGAAGCAGGGCGGCGAGCAATGACACGAAATGCACGCCGCGGTGGAAAAATATGGGTACGCATATTTCCAGACAAACCTGTTACAGTAAGACCTACAGAAACACGTATGGGTTCGGGGAAAGGATCTCCCGAATATTGGGTAGCTGTCGTTAAACCCGGTAGAATACTTTATGAAATGAGCGGAGTAGCAGAAAATATAGCTAGAAGGGCTATTTCAATAGCGGCATCTAAAATGCCTATACGAACTCAATTCATTCTTTCTGGATAGGAATGTAGAAACAAACGAAAGGGGTTTTTGGGATGAAAAAAAAACAATTGCAGGTTTCTTTTTTTGTTTTGAACAAATAATATTTCTTTTTTTTATTTATACCTTTGCTTTGCATTGAAAAAGAAAAAACCGATAAAAAAAAAAAATGATATGATTCAACCTCAAACCCATTTGAATGTAGCGGATAACAGCGGGGCCCGAGAATTGATGTGTATTCGAATCATAGGAGCTAGTAATCGACGATATGCTCATATTGGTGACATTATTGTTGCTGTAATCAAGGAAGCAGTACCAAATACACCTCTAGAAAGATCGGAAGTGGTCCGAGCTGTCATTGTACGTACTTGTAAAGAACTCAAACGCGACAACGGTATGATAATACGATATGATGACAACGCTGCGGTTGTTATTGATCAAGAAGGAAATCCAAAAGGAACCCGAATTTTCGGCGCGATCGCCCGGGAATTAAGACAGTTAAATTTCACTAAAATAGTTTCATTAGCACCTGAAGTATTATAGGGGCAGACCTTAATATAGTATTTGAATGAAATTGATTCAATTTATTTAATTAATTAGTAAATTGTTTATCTATCACGTATATATCTTTAATAATTCATAAATATAAAAAAAAAAAAATAATTCATAAATATTAAAAAATTCAGAAAAAAAGAAAAAGAGCATGTTGATTATATCAAAATTCGGGGGAAACAAAAATCTTAGTTTATCATGAGTAAAGACACTATTGCTGACATAATAACCTCTATACGAAATGCTGACATGAATAAAAAAAGAACAGTTCGAATACCATCTACTAACATCACTGAAAATATTGTTAAAATCCTTTTACAAGAAGGTTTTATTGAAAACGTGAGAAAACATCAAGAAAGCAATAAATATTTTTTGGTTTTAACCCTACGACATAGAAGAAATAGGAAAGGACCATATAGAACTGTTTTAAATTTAAAACGGATCAGTCGACCCGGTCTACGAATATATTCTAACTATCAACGAATTCCTAGAATTTTAGGCGGAATGGGGGTTGTAATTCTTTCTACTTCTCGAGGTATAATGACAGATCGAAAGGCTCGACTAGAAGGAATCGGCGGAGAAGTTTTGTGTTATATATGGTAATCTTTCTAATAGCCGACACGGTCATATTTGTGAAAAAAGAGAAAGGACAAGTTTATAATATTATCCCTCTTACATTAGTTGATACTTCAAAGCGGTTTTACCTGGAATGAAACAACAAAAATGGATTCATGAGGGTTTAATTACTGAACAACTTACCGATGGTATGTATCTTCCGGATTCGTTTAGATAACAAAAAAATTATTCTGGTTTTTGTTTCGTAAAGGATTTCATCTAGTTTTATACGTATACTACCAGGAAATAGACTAAAAATTGAGGTAAGTCCTTATGATTCAACCAAAGGGCGTATAATTTAGAGACTCCAAAGCAAAGAATTGAATGATTAGGCGGTTTTTTCAATTTCAACATCCTTTCGTGAGGGTACAATTCGAAATTCAAAATTTCAAGAAACTTATTTTCTTCCAATAAGTAGATTCGGAATTAAAAAAAGGAATGACAAATATGAAAATAAGGGCCTCCGTTCGTAAAATTTGTGAAAAATGTCGATTGATCCGTAGGCGGGGACGAATTATAGTAATTTGTTCTAACCCGAGACATAAACAAAGACAAGGATAATCTTTCTAAAACAAAAAGACTCTCGAAATCGAAAGGACCCGATGTACAGATGTACAAATAAATAAATAAGTAAAAAAAAAAAAAAAAAAGAATAAGGATCTGTTTTGACATGAAATGGATATATCCATATATCTCTGACTTATATTTATGAGATGATAAAATATGGCAAAACCTATACCAAAAATTGGTTCGCGTAGAAATAGACGTATTGGTTCACGTAAGAATACACGTAGAATCCCCAAGGGAGTTATTCATGTTCAAGCAAGTTTCAACAATACCATTGTGACTGTTACAGATGTACGGGGTCGAGTAATTTCTTGGTCCTCTGCCGGGGCTTGTGGATTCAAGGGTACAAGAAGGGGTACACCATTTGCCGCTCAAACCGCAGCAGGAAATGCTATTCGGACAGTAGTGGATCAAGGTATGCAACGAGCAGAAGTTATGATAAAAGGCCCAGGTCTCGGAAGAGATGCGGCATTAAGAGCTATTCGTAGAAGTGGTATACTATTAAGTTTCATACGGGATGTAACTCCTATGCCAC